CTCTCAGAAATATTTTTCCCTTTTGGAAGATACAGGAGCGAAACAATCAACCTATTGATATTGGAAGACAAAAATGATTCTTCCAATGTATCATTTCTGAGTCCAATGGAATTCATAGGTATAGGAAGAAGCCCCATCAAATAGAGATTTTTTCTTTCGACCATATTTCGATTGTTAATACGATATATAAATATAAGGACCCCCATTACAAGCAGTACTACACCTTTGATCGTGAAATTGAAATATCGATTCCTTGTTAAATCCTGTGAATCGTGTGAAAGTAGGATACTCAAAATTCGGGGGTCAAAGAGTTTCATAAAACGTTCTTGGTGGAAAAAAATGTAAGTGAAAGATCCCACTGAATCAAATTTGTCCCATGAATCCACGAAATAGTGAGAATTTTTGATCTCTCTCAATTCGAAGATCCAGGATTTAAATTGATTTCGTTTCATTGATTCCTCCTAAAGATTGCATTTCAATTGCACTTTGGTAATTCACGATGTATGACGATCCCCGCTAAGCATCCATGGCTGAATGGTTAAAGCGCCCAACTCATAATTGGCGAATTCGTGGGTTCAATTCCTGCTGGATGCACACCAATTGGAACGTTCAATAAGTCTATTAGAATTGGCTCTGTATCAATGGAATCTCATCATTCATACATAATGAATTGTTATGGTATATTCATACCATAACATAGGAACAGTAAGAACTAGAATTCTTATCAATACTGGAACTCATAGGGGGGAAAATGGATTTATGGATGGAATCAAATATGCAGTATTTACCGAAAAAAGTCTTCGGTTATTGATGGTGAACAATCAATATACTTCTAATGTCGAATCAGGATCAACTAGGACAGAAATAAAGCATTGGGTCGAACTCTTCTTTGGTGTCAAGGTAATAGCGATAAATAGTCATCGACTTCCCCGAAAGGGGAAAAGAATGGGACCTATTATGGGACATACAATGCATTACAGACGTATGATCATTACGCTTCAACCAGGTTATTCTATTCCACCTGTTATAAGAACTTAAATTCAAATTCTTAATACAAATCCTTAATAACATAATAACATAGCATGGCGATACATTTATACAAAACTTCTACCCCGAGCACACGCAACGGAGCTGTAGACAGTCAAGCGAAATCCACTCCACAAAAGCAAAAGAGTTTGATCTATGGACAGCATCATTGTGGTAAAGGTCGTAATGCCAGAGGAGTCATTACCGCAGGGCATAGAGGGGGAGGTCATAAGCGTCTATACCGTAAAATCAATTTTCGACGGAATGAAAAAGACATATCTGGTAGAATCGTAACCATAGAATACGACCCAAATCGAAATGCATACATTTGTCTCATACACTATGGGGATGGTGAGAAGCGATATATTTTACATCCCAGAGGGGCTAGAATTGGAGATACCATTGTTTCTGGTACAGAAGTTCCTATATCAATGGGAAATGCCCTACCTTTGAGTGCGGTTTGAACTATTGATTTACGTAATTGGAAGTAACCAATTAGGTTTACGACGAAACCTAGAAATCGATCACTGATCCAAGTTGAGTACCTCTACGGGATAGACCTCAACAGAAAACTGAAGAGTAACGGCAGCAGGTGATTGAGTTCAGTGGTTCCTTATATAAAATTATTGACTCTAGAGATATAGTAATATGGAGAAAATACCATTTTTTGAAGCACGGACAGAGCCGGAAGCACCCCTTGTTTCAAAGAGAGGAGGACGGGTTATTCACATTTCATTTGATGGTCAGAGGCAAATTGAAAGCTAAGCAGTGGTAATTCTAAGGATCTCCGTGGGAATAATAGAGATGTCTCCTACGTTACCCGTAATATTAATATGTGGAAGTATCGACGTAATTTCATAGAGTCATTCGGTCTGAATGCTACAGGAAGAACATAAGCCAGATGACGGAACGGGGAGACCTAGGGTGTAGAAGATCGTAGCATGAGTGATTCGGCAGATTTGGATATATCCACTCATATGGTGCTTCATCATACGATTCATATAATATCCATCTGTCTAGATATCATCATATACATCCAGAAAGCCGTATGCTTTGGAAGAAGCTTGTACGGTTTGGGAAGGGATTAAAAAAAAAAAAAAAAGAAGAATCTACTTCAACCGATATGTCCTTAGGCACGGCCATACATAACATAGAAATAACACTTGGAAAGGGTGGACAATTAGCTAGGGCAGCAGGTACTGTAGCGAAACTGATTGCAAAAGAGGGGAAATCGGCCACATTAAGATTACCATCTGGGGAGGTTCGTTTGGTATCCAAAAACTGCTCAGCAACAGTCGGACAAGTAGGTAATGTTGGGGTGAACCAGAAAAGTTTGGGTAGAGCCGGATCTAAGTGTTGGCTAGGTAAGCGTCCTGTAGTAAGAGGAGTAGTTATGAATCCTGTAGACCATCCCCATGGAGGTGGTGAAGGGAGGGCCCCCATTGGTAGAAAAAGACCCACAACCCCTTGGGGTTATCCCGCGCTTGGAAGAAGAAGTAGGAAAAGGAATAAATATAGTGATAGTTTTATTCTTCGTCGCCGTAAATAGGAATATATGTTTTGTTTCTTCGCCTTTCATTGCATTTTTAAATAGGAAAAGGGAGTAATCGGCTGTGGCGCGTTCACTAAAAAAAAATCCTTTTGTAGCTAATCATTTATTGGGAAAAATGGAGAAGCTCAACATGAGGGAGGAGAAAGAGATAATAGTCACTTGGTCCCGGGCATCTACCATTATACCCACAATGATCGGTCATACAATTGCTATTCACAATGGAAAGGAGCATTTACCTATTTATATAACAGATCGTATGGTGGGTCACAAATTGGGAGAATTCGCACCTACTCTCACTTTCCGGGGGCATGCGAGAAACGATAATAGATCTCGTCGGTAATAAAGTGAAATGGGTGCTCATCATTCATTGGTAGGAGGTGGAACTTTATGATAAAGGGAAAATCGCGTACAGAAGTCAAAGCTTTAGCTCAATATATATGTATGTCTGCTCACAAAGCGAGAAGAGTAATTGATCAGATTCGTGGGCGTTCCTATGAACAAACACTTATGATACTAGAACTCATGCCTTATCGAGCATCTTATCCCATCTTCAAATTAGTTTATTCTGCAGCAGCAAATGCTAGTCACAATAAGGATTTGAACGAAGCTGATTCATTCATTAGTAAAGCCGAAGTCAATGGAGGTGTTATCGTGAAAAAGTGCAAACCTCGAGCTCGGGGACGCAGTTATCCGATAAAAAGACCTACCTGTCATATAACTATTGTATTGAATAAGAGATCTAATTTAACAAAAAAATAGCCTTTTTTTTGACTTTGATTTGATAGATCAAGCCTTCTTAATATTTAGAAAGAAAATATGCATATATAAATTAGATAGATATGGGACAAAAAATAAATCCACTTGGTTTCAGACTTGGTACAACCCAAAGTCATCATTGCCTTTGGTTCGCACAACCAAAAAATTATTCCGGGGGTCTCCAGGAAGATGAAAAAATACGGGATTGTATCAAGAATTATGTACAAAAACATATGAGAGTATCCTCAGGTTTCGAAGGAATTGCGCGTATAGGGATTCAAAAAAAAATCGATCTGATCCAGGTCATAATCCATATTGGATTCCCCCATTTTTTAATAGAGGGTCGAGCCCGAGGAATCGAAGAATTACAGATCAATGTACAAAAAAAGTTTAATTCTGTGAACCGGAGACTCAACATTGCTATCACAAGAGTTGCAAAACCGTATGGACAACCCACTATTCTTGCAGAATATATAGCTCTACAATTAAAGAATAGAGTTTCGTTTCGAAAGGCAATGAAAAAGGCTATTGAATTAACTGAACAAGCGGACACAAAGGGAATTCAGGTACAAATTTCGGGGCGTATCAACGGAAAAGAAATTGCCCGTGTCGAATGGATCAGAGAAGGTAGGGTTCCCCTACAGACGATTCGAGCTAAAATCGATCATTGTTCCTATGCAGTTCGAACTATCTATGGGGTATTAGGCATCAAAATTTGGATATTTCTAGACGAGGAATAATGAATAATGGGCGCTTGCCATTTTATCCAGCGATAGGACAAAAAATGAGAAATTGTTTCATTCTTTTTTATTTTTCCGTTCAATCCAAAATGAGCAATTCTCAATTCTATAGGGTTGAATAAAAAATTTGATTGACCATTTGGTAGAATTGCTATGCTTAGTGTGTGACTCGTTGGTTTTTCTTTGGAGTTGGGATTCAAAGAAACAATGATCGGCCTCTAGTATGAACTAATAACCAGCTCATTGCTTCGTATTATCGAGATCCAAGGAACCAGTCACTATATGATGTATCGATCATATAGTTGTAGCAACTGAAATCTTTTTTCCATAAAGTAGAAATCAATCAAATTATGGATTATGAAGCAAAAATAGAGGGATGTGGATAAGTGGAAGGGTGAGAGAAAGAAAGAAGTAGAATAGTAATGATAGATTATTCCAATATGTATGGTCTATGAATCATCTCACAAAAGAAAAGGCAGTGTGATAAAGCATCAATACTGATTCGTCTAGAATTAGATGAATCCGGTTCATAGGAAAAATCAAAACAAAATAATAATTTAATTAATAATAAAGTAAAGAGCCTCGAGTCGATCTAGACTGAGGAGATTGACTCGGGAACGGATTTTTTTGGAGCTCCATTGCATAGTTCAGGCCTAGCCATTAATGGAGAAGCTATGGGAACGAAGGAACCTGTGACTGCAGAAGATTCTATTGAAAACGAATTTTAATGATTCATTGGATGGGATGGCGGAACGAGACAGGAACCAATTGATTTATTCTGAGTGGTCATGGGTGAACCCTTCGAATGAAGCAGATATTGAAAGAGTCAATATTCGCCCGCGAAACCCTTATTGGATTTTTGATTCCAAAATTTTGGAATATTCCGTAAAAATAAAAACAAGGATTCGTTATAAATGCATTATGTTATAAATGCATTATCTATAAATATACGTCTAGCTGTATATACAAGATAGACAGATTCCTACGTGACAGATTTCATTAAATATCAATGAATCTGATGATTCATTGTATTATTCATTAAATATACCTGGGTCTGTAATATTATTTATTGAACCCTTTCCTTTTATTCGCGAGGAGCTGGATGAGAAGAAATTTTCACGTCCGGTTCTGCAGTAGAGATGGGATTGAAAAACTACCATCAACTATAACCCCAAAAGAACCAGATTCCGTAAACAACATAGAGGAAGAATGAAGGGAGTATCTTATCGAGGCAATCATATTTGTTTCGGTAGATACGCTCTTCAGGCACTTGAACCCGCTTGGATCACATCTAGACAAATAGAAGCAGGGCGGCGAGCAATGACACGATACGCGCGTCGTGGTGGAAGAATATGGGTACGTATATTTCCCGACAAACCCGTTACAGTAAGACCTACGGAAACACGTATGGGTTCGGGGAAGGGATCCCCCGAATATTGGGTATCTGTTGTTAAACCAGGTCGAATACTTTATGAAATGGGCGGAGTATCAGAAACTGTAGCCAGATCCGCTATTTCAATAGCTGCGTCCAAAATGCCTATACGAACTCAATTCGTTATTGCGGGATAGGGGTGTGCAACCAAAGGGATCCTTTTGATAAAAAAAAAAATGGAATCGCTGGTTTTTTATTTTTGGACAGAAACTATTTCTTTTTTCCTTCGCCTTTTGCATTGAAAGAAACGATTCAAAAAAAAAAAATCATAATATGATTCAACCTCAGACCCATTTAAATGTAGCGGACAACAGCGGGGCTCGAGAACTGATGTGTATTCGAATCATAGGAGCTAGTAATCACCGATATGCTCATATCGGTGACGTTATTGTTGCTGTAATCAAAGAAGCAGTGCCCAACATGCCTCTGGAAAGATCAGAAGTGATCAGAGCTGTAATTGTACGTACATGTAAAGAACTCAAACGTGACAACGGTATGATAATACGATATGATGACAATGCAGCAGTTGTCATTGATCAAGAAGGAAATCCAAAAGGAACGCGAGTTTTTGGTGCGATCGCTCGGGAATTAAGACAGTTAAATTTCACTAAGATAGTCTCATTAGCTCCCGAGGTATTATAAATGCAATGCTAGTAGATGAGACCATAGTATGGTATCTGAAATAGATCAATTAGTAGATTGTGTCTCACGCATATACCTTTAATATTTTTATATTTTAAAAATTGTATTTTTTATTGAATAAATATTTCATAAATAAATAATCAAATAATCAAAATAAAGAAAAAAAAAAAACAGAACATGTTGATTATATCAAAGCCAGGAAGCACTAATAATTAGGGTTCGTCATGGGTAGGGATACTATTGCCGATATAATAACTTCTATAAGAAATGCTGACATGGGTACAAAAGGAATGGTTCGAATAGCATCTACTAATATCACGGAAAATATTGTTAAAATACTTCTACGAGAAGGTTTTATTGAAAACGTTAGGAAACATCGGGAAAGCAACAAATATTTCTTGGTTTCAACCCTGCGGCATAGAAGGAATAGGAAAGGAACATATAGAAATATTTTAAAGCGTATCAGCAGACCCGGTCTACGAATTTATTCAAACTATCAAGGAATTCCTAGGATCTTAGGTGGAATGGGGGTTGTAATTCTTTCTACTTCTCGAGGTATAATGACAGATCGAGAAGCTCGACTAGAAGGAATTGGAGGAGAAATTTTGTGTTATATATGGTAATCCTTCTCGTATTCGAATTTTATCCGTAACTTCCTATTTATGAAATGAAAAAGAGAGGAAAGGTTGGTTGTCTAATACCACCCCTCCTCCATTAGTTGATACTTCAAGGAGGTTACCTGGAATGAAAGAACAAAAGTGGATTCATGAAGGTTTAATTACTGAATCACTTCCCAACGGTATGTTCCGGGTTCGCTTAGATAATGAAGACCTGATTCTAGGTTATGTTTCGGGGAGGATCCGACGTAGTTTTATACGGATACTACCAGGAGATAGAGTGAAAATCGAAGTAAGTCGTTATGATTCAACCAGGGGGCGTATAATTTATAGACTTCGCAACAAAGATTCGAACGATTAGGTGGCTTTTTTTAAACATTCCTTTCATGGGGATCAATTTCGAGATTCAAAAAAAAAAATGCAAGAGACTTATTTTCTTCCAATGAGTAGATTCGGAATTAAGGTAAGGAATGACAAACATGAAAATAAGGGCCTCTGTTCGTAAGATTTGTGAAAAATGTCGACTGATCCGTAGGCGGGGACGAATTATAGTAATTTGTCCCAATCCTAGACATAAACAGAGACAGGGGTAATCTTTCTAAAAGGGGACTATCTAAGGGACCCATGTACAAACAAAATAAGGGATCTGTTTTGACATGAAATGGATATATCCGTATATCTCTAACTCATATTTATAAGATGATAAAATATGACAAAACCTATACCAAGAATTGG